GCGGGTCGCCTTTTGAATTCAGTAGATAGAAGAAATTATTAGATAGATAGGGAGTAGGTGAGTGAGTGAGTCCTCACTGACCTGAGCGATTTCGATCACCTAGCAGGCCTTTTATTTGGTAGGTAACATCGCCGAAGCGTATCATCAGAATTAACTACGAAGGAAGAAACTCGAAGTGAGACGGCACCATCTCATCTTGTGCAACGCAACGATAGTTGGCCCTCTATCATCTTCTATCCGGTAAACTTGGTAAAAGGGCCCCGACTTATTTCCAGAATTAGAGTTCGACCGCAGCTGCCCCTTTTTTGGGGGGGATCAAGTTCCTTGCCAACTATCGACCCCGATCTCTTTTCATTTGTTTTGGGTATTACCAAACCTAGCCTAGCCTTCGTCAATCACACTAAAGCAGAGCACCAACTATGGCAAGGCCCCCTTAAGGGTTAGGTTAGTCAATCCAGCCCGAGACGCGTTCGTTGAAAAAACCGCCGTAGGAATGGAGACCTTTCAATAGAGCGGAGGCGAACTGATCAACGAGAAAGAGGCCCTACTCACTACAAACGAATACACCAAAAGATCGAACTGCACTCATGCCTCTCCCGCATCAAGTTGACCGCCCCCCCTACGTAGTGATTCTATTAATCATGTACGTAGGTAGGGCCCTCCATTCTGATTGGTATATCATGAAAAAAGAAAGCCATTTGCACCAGGCGCACTGCGCTTTCCCTTGCCCAGATGTTCGCCTTTCTAAGTCAAGTAATGGTGACCCGCCGAAGACTGGAGCCTCGTAACATGTTGACGAAGACCTTCGAACTGAGGGTTCGATCAGTAGAGGGGACGACTTTGCCCCCCCGGAAGAAGAATAGCCCCGCTCTCTAGCCGACTGATCCCGTTGATCATATAACTGGGAGGGAACGTGTCACATTAGAGGTGAACGATCAGAGATGTCCTCTAATCACCACGATGAGGCTGGTCTCTCTTTTAGTAGACTCAGCTATGAATATGAATGAAGAAATGAATGCCGGGCTCTTTCTTTCACTGCTAACCCCAAGAAGTTTCTGAATGCTGATACTTTCTGTTTCGTCGAGCCCCGAGCTTGTGGTCCTCCTTTGAGTGTGAGTTCAATTGGATGAATCCGTCAAGTCAAGGTCAACGTACGTAGCAGCAAAGCAAGGATGGCGCATCGCCTATTTATTTATCGTTCTCGTTCGGGAGCCAAAACGAACACACCTGCTACCTACTGTACTGGACCTTCGACCAGGCATTCTACCCTTGTCGAATCGGAACCAACCACCACTGCATTGCGCTCGAACAGTTGAGCGGCCGCCGGCCAGCAACTTCCGTACACAGATATAGATTCATTCTTCGTACCTGGTCCAACCTCACAACCCTTCGCGGGTTGGTCAGAAGTCAGTCTTGTTTGGTAAGACGGAATTGGACAAAGAAAAGAGAGTGCTTGACCGGAACAACGGTCAACAAAGACCGTAATTACATAGATAACTGCTCCTCCCTTTCTCCGTCTTTAAGGCTTTAAGGCGAACCGTATGATGGCTGGAAAGAAAGACGACCTCACCTTCTCGTAGATGGTGTCAGTGAGAGCTACTTTAGTATCCCCCGTTGACCTTCTTTTGTTTTGTAGATAGAATCTTCAATGAGTGGAAACAAGCAACCTTACTAATAAAGGTGCTTGTTGAGTAAGGCCGGCTTTAGAGCCCAAGCCCCTTTAATATGATGAGAAGAAGAGGGGCCGCCCTCTTTTCCGCACCAATCCTTATTTACTACTACATCTTTTTTTGGGTGTATAGCTCAGTTGGTAGAGCATTGGGCTTTTAACCTAATGGTCGCAGGTTCAAGTCCTGCTATACCCAAACCTACCTTACGCTATACTATTAGTAAGGATGCGTAGTAGCGTTCAAAGATCACTCTTTGGCCTTTAGACTCGCTTCAGCGACTTCGCCCTTTAAGTGACAAGGGTAAGGAGTAGTATAAGAGTGGCTTGGGAACAGCTTCTGGGGCTAATCACAGTAAGAGAGTCCAATCTCTAAAAAAGAGATTAGTCTCTCCATAGTAGGTAGTATACTATACTAGTAGAAGGCGTAGGTTATGACTTGATCCAATAGAGTCAGAACACCTTTCTATCTAAAAGGAATGGTGCTCGATGAAACGATCCAGATTCCACACTATGCTGTGGGCTGGGGAGGGAGCTGCTCTGCGAAACTGGGCGTTCAGTGTTCTTATGGGGGAACCATACTAGAAAGAGAATAGAAAGAGCCTTCAAAAAAGAGCGAGTGAGTGATGGGCAACCTTAGTCTATATGTTGCTTGTGAGCCGCCAAGTACCAGTCTCGCAACAGTACTGGCGTAAAAGGATTGGTCCTTCACTTGCTGATCGTTCGCGAGTCGAACTCGCTCTCTTGCCACGCCTTTCACTCACTCGCTTTAGTCGGACTCAATCACTCTTTTTGTTTTGTTTGGAGGATCATTCGTTCTTCACTCTCTTGCTA